TATTATTGCGAAAATTGGCGAATACAACCAACTATCATTAAGAATTTCATCTTTTGACCAAAAACAAGCAAGAGGGGGAATACCACAAAGAGAAAGTGTACCTAATAAAAAAGCGGTTTTAGTAATCGGTACATGTTTTGTTAAACCGCCCATAAGAACCATATTCTGGCTTTTATCCGGAGAATAGCCAACAACAGTTTCCATCGAATTAATAACGGACCCAGACCCTAAAAATAATAATGCTTTGGAATAAGCATGAGTAATCAAATGAAATAAAGCACTTCGATAAGACCCCATTCCTAGAGCTAACATCATATAACCCAATTGAGACATTGTCGAATAAGCTAAACCCCTTTTAATGTCTTTTTGAGCAATAGCTAAAGTAGCTCCTAATAATACTGTGATTATGCCTATCAACGAGATTAAATCCATTATATGAGGTATAACCATGAAAAGAGGGAGAAGGCGAGCTACAAGAAAAACCCCCGCTGCTACCATAGTAGCAGCGTGTATAAGAGCCGAAATAGGAGTGGGTCCCTCCATAGCGTCGGGTAACCACACATGAAGGGGAAATTGTGCAGATTTAGCAACCGCACCAGCAAATAATAAAGCAGCACACAAAGTAACAAAGGAAAAATTGACTTGATTATTATAAATCAAGTTATTGAATATTTCGAATAAATCCCGAAATTCAAAACTACCTGTTATCCAATAAAAACCTAAAATTCCTAATAATAAACCAAAATCTCCTACACGATTAGTTACAAATGCTTTTTGACAAGCATTTGCCGCAGGAGGTCGCGTAAACCAAAACCCTATTAATAGATAAGAACACATTCCAACCAATTCCCAAAAAAAATAAATTTGTATCAAGTTTGAACTAATAACTAACCCCAACATGGAAGTACTGAAAAAACTCATATAAGCAAAAAACTTCAAGTATCCTTGATCGTAAGCCATATAATTATCACTATAAACAAGAACCATGATTCCAACAGTACTGATTAACATTGACATAATAGAAGTAAGTGGATCGACCAAGCAGCCAAATTCTAAAGCAAAATCATTATCGAGTGTCCAAGACCATACATATTGGTGGATAGAACTGCTATTTATTTGTTGAATAGACAGATTAGTTGAAAAAATCATGACTATACTTAACAATAAAATACTTGGAAAAGCCCACATACGACGAAGATTTTTTGTTGCTGTCGGAAAAAGAAGAAGTCCCACTCCTATTAACATAGGAACTGGAAGTGGAACGAAAGGTAAAATCCACCCATATTGATATGTCTCTTGCATAAAAAAATTGAAATTCATAATTAATTCTTTCCGAGTGATCGGACCTTACTTCTTTTGAAAGGAGTCAATAAAAAAAAAATGAAAATATGCACTAACTTAAATAAAAAAAAATCGAAATTTTTTATTCTTTTTCTTTCTAAAATTGTTCTAACTATTAAAAATATTCAAATCAAGAAGTTCCAATTGGTCAAATCATACGAAAGAGAAAGACTAATTCTCAGCCTCCTTCGGATTTGTAAATTCAAGTTCAATTTTGACAAGTTAATAAGAATATTCTAAATATTCTTCTTGTTTTTTTTTTTTTTTTAGAAAAAAAATTCTCTAGAAAAGTGCAGATTTTTTTTGAACAATAGATGTCTTTCACATCCAGCTATACCAACGAGTAATCTCTTAATTTTTATTTAAATGGCAGTTCCGAAAAAACGTACTTCTGCATCAAAAAAGCGTATTCGTAAAAATTTTTGGAAAAGGAAAGGCTATTGGGCCGCGTTAAAGGCGTTTTCTTTAGGTAAATCTCTTTCTACCGGGACTTCAAAAAGTTTTTTTATGCGACAAACAAATAAAACTGTAAAAAAAGTTATTAAGAAATAAAGCGGAACACCTTAGAAAGATCTAAATCGATCTGACTCAAAAATTGAACCCTTTTGCTTCCAAAATCAAATTCCCAAATCCCATTTCCTATTGAATTAATCAAAAGGAAATGGGATTCTTCTGTTTACTTACTTTGACTTAATTTGACTGAATTTAAACAAAGTGTGTTTTTTGTCAAAAACACAAGATACTCGATTTTCTTTTTAATACAACTTTCTTACTTTTGTATTTTCTCTAAATTTTTATATAGAGCCCATATATCTCTCGCCAGCAATTTACGCAAAAACACTTAGTGAAAATATTCTAGCTAAATATGTATGAATTTGGAATAATTTAAAATAAGTTCTTTTTGGTCATTAATAAAACAAATTTTTTTGTTGCACTTTTATAAATTCTAAATGAAAATCAAAAACGGTTCATTTTAAAAAGATTTATTTGACAGGGAGGTTTTATCCCTTAATTCCTATTCATAGCAGGACTTTCTGGTTTTACAAGAGTTCAAGCCGAAAAGAGTGTAAAATACACAATAAAATTAAAACCCTAAACTAAAATAATGAACCTTCAAGTACATACACCCAATTGAATTCTTAAATCTAGACGATTGCTTATTCATAGGCTATTATGAGGTCAAGACAAGCCGCTATGGTGAAATTGGTAGACACGCTGCTCTTAGGAAGCAGTGCTAGAGCATCTCGGTTCGAGTCCGAGTGGCGGCATAGCATGCCATCTCCTAAAAAAAGAAAATAGACCCTATAATTCATAATAATGAATTCCATTGCCGATTTCGATTTTATTTTATAATTAAGGAAATTTTTTATGATATTTTCAACTTTAGAGCATATATTAACTCATATTTCTTTTTCGACTGTTTCCATTCTAATTACAATTCATTTGATAACCCTTTTTATCGATGAAATCATAAGATTATATGATTCATCCGAAAGGGGCATGATAATGACCTTTTTGTGTATAACAGGATTATTAATTTCTCGTTGGATTTATTCAAAACATTTTCCGCTAAGTGATTTATATGAATCCTTAATCTTTCTTTCATGGAGTTTTTCCTTTATTTATATAGTTCCATTTTTCAAAAAAAATCAAAATATTCTAAGCACAATAATAGGTCCAAGTGCTGTTTTTTCCCAAGGTTTTGCTACCTCGGGTCTTTTAACTAAAATACACGAATCCAAAATATTAGTACCCGCTCTTCAATCCGAGTGGTTAATAATGCACGTAAGTATGATGATATTAGGATATGTGGCCCTTTTATGTGGATCCTTATTATCAGTATCACTTCTAGTGATTTCAGTTAGAAAAAAGAAAATTTTTTTTTCTACGAATAATTGTTTATTAAATTTAAATGAGTCTTTTTTCCTTGGGAAAGTTCAATGTATGAATGAAGGAAAAAATGTTTTACAAAAAACTTCTTTTTTTTATCCAAGGAATTATTATAAGTCGCAATTGATCCAACAATTGGATTATTGGAGTTATCGAGTTATTAGTCTAGGATTTCTCTTTTTAACGGTAGGAATTCTTTCTGGAGCAGTCTGGGCTAACGAAGCATGGGGATCCTATTGGAGTTGGGACCCAAAAGAAACTTGGGCCTTTATTACTTGGATCATATTTGCAATTTATTTACATACTCAAACAAATGGAAAATTGAAGGGTACAAATTCAGCAATTGTGGCGTTTATTGGATTTCTTATAATTTGGATATGCTATTTTGGAGTAAATCTATTAGGAATAGGATTACACAGCTATGGTTCATTTACTTCATTCACATTAACATCTAATTAAATCCAAAAGGGAGTTCTTACCAATAGGAATAGAAAAGCATACAACGCATACCAGATAAAAACTTTGTGTAAACTATTGAGAGCCCCACGAAGCAAAGTCGCGGGGGCTCTTGTATAGTTAAATTAATTTTGCTTAACACAAGAGAGGAAAGTCTTCCTTTTATCATTGTGCAACGAACCCTTTTGTAAATGATAAGATTTTTTTATAGAAAAAACTATCTATAAAAAAAATTAGATAAGATAACTTCCACCTTTTCAACTGATAGTGAAAGAACAAAATCAGGATACATGCCGATACCGAGTACAGGTAAAAAAATAGAGATCGAAAGAAATAGCTCTCGCGGCCCAGAATCAAAAAAATAAGAGTTTTGGCCGTTAAATATCTTGTATCCATAGAACATCTGGCGTAACATAGATAATAAATAAATAGGGGTTAATATCATTCCAATTGCCATTACAAACGTAATTAGGATTTTTGTCATTAAAATAAATTTTGGGCTAGTAATTAGCCCGAAAAAGACTATTAATTCGGCAACAAAACCACTCATACCAGGTAATGCGAGAGAGGCTATCGAAAAGCTACTGAACATCGTGAACATTTTTGGCATTGGGATAGCTATTCCACCCATTTCGTCAAGATAAAGAAGACGTATTCGATCATACGTTGTTCCGGCCAAGAAAAAAAGCGCAGCACCGATAAATCCATGAGATATTATTTGCAAAAGCGCGCCGTTAAGCCCCATATCCGTGATAGAACCAATTCCTATAATTATGAAACCCATATGAGATACAGAGGAATAAGCTATTCTTTTTTTTAAATTCCGTTGACCAAGAGATGTTGAAGCTGCATAGATTATTTGTATTGCGCCCGCTATTATCAACCAAGGAGAAAATAGGGAATGAGCATGAGGAAATAATTCCATATTGATCCGAACTAATCCATACGCTCCCATTTTTAATAAGATTCCGGCTAGAAGCATACAAGTACTATAATGCGCTTCGCCGTGGGTATCTGGTAACCATGTATGTAGGGGTATAATTGGCAATTTGACAGCAAAAGCAAGAAAAAATCCAATATAAAATAATATTTCCAAAGCCACGGGATAGGACTGATCAGCCAATATTTCAAAATTGAATGTTGGTTCGGTAGAACTATATAAACCGATGCCCAGAACTCCCATTAAAAGAAAAATAGAACCCCCTGCCGTGTACAAAATAAATTTTGTAGCCGAATACAGACGCTTTTTTCCTCCCCACATGGATACAAGTAGATAAACGGGAATTAATTCTAACTCCCACATGAGAAAAAAAAGTAAAAGATCCCGAGAAGCAAATAATCCTATTTGTCCACTGTACATTGCTAACATCAGGAAATGAAATAATTGAGAATCTCGAGTAACCGGCCAAGCCGCTAAAGTAGCTAAAGTAGTGACGAATCCCGTCAGTAAAATGGGTCCTATAGAGAGTCCATCTATTCCTAATCTCCAATGAAAATCCAAAAAAAGGATCCATTTATAATCTTCCATTAGTTGGATTAATGGGTCGTCTGGTTGAAAATGATAGCAGAATGCATAAATCGTTAGAAAAAGTTCTAAGATACACATACATATAGTATACCAGCGAATTACTCTATTTCCCCTATGTGGAAGAAAAAAAACGAAGCAACCTGCAAATATTGGCAAAACTGCAATTATTGTTAAACAAGGAAAATGGTTCGTGGTAAAGACAAGATACGCTTGGGCCAGAAAAATCCGTGCTCAATTTCATTTTATTTTGAGCACGGATTTTGTCGGTAAAAAAAGAAAATGGATTCAAGTAGAGTTTTAATTTTATGGAATGTATCAATAAGCTAGACCCATACTGCGAGTTGTTTCATGCCATAAATAAACCCGAACACTCAAAAAATCCGTTGGACAGGCGGATTCACACCTCTTACAACCAACACAGTCTTCGGTCCTTGGGGCAGAAGCGATTTGTTTAGCTTTACATCCATCCCAAGGTATCATTTCTAATACATCAGTGGGGCACGCCCGGACACATTGGGTACATCCTATACATGTATCATAAATCTTTACTGAATGTGACATTGGATCTATACATTTTGAACGTCATGAATTTTCGATCTAGTAAACTAACTTAGAAATGAATCCTATAGTTCGATACCAGATGAATCGATGAGTGATCATAATCAATTTCCTTCCAAATTTATTTCTGAAAAAGAACCAAAATACTTTGATTTCTTGTGTTTTTGCAACCACGATCATACCTTACTCGTATTAAATCTATTAATTTGAATTTATTTAGAAATATTCTAATTTTCACGGATACAATGAATACTATTTATTCAACAAGTTTGATTGGTTAATACGAGTGGATTTTCTGTTACGATAAATCGATGAAACAATAGCTGGTCCAATAGCTGCTTCAGCGGCTGCAATAGCTATAACAAAAATGGAAAAAATGTCTCCTCTTAATTGTCGATTATCGAAAATCTCAGAAAATGTTACAAAATTGATATTAACTGAATTTAATATAAGTTCAAGACACATAAGAGCTCTAACCATATTTCGACTTGTGATCAATCCATAGATACCAACAGAAAATAAATAGGCACTCAAAACAAGTACATGTTCGAGCATCATTAATCAACTCCTTATCAATATCAATTTTGATATGTTTTAATCTGAAAAATAATTCAATAAATTTGATTCTAACAAATATGAAACAAGGAAATAGATTGGTAATAGATTCATATAAAACCAAAACCCTTCTATTCTATATTTTATATTCTATTTTTTAAACAATAATTCAAATTAACGAATTCTACCTTTTATATTTGTGTTAATTCTATTTGAATTACTCTTTGAAAGATTTCTTATTGACGAGCTATAGAAATAGCACCTATTAAAGCGACTAAAAGGATTATTGAAATGAGTTCAAATGGAAGAAAAAAATCCGTTACTAAATGAATTCCAATTTGTTGACTATTACTTATCAAATCTTGTTCTAAAATCTGATTTGCTTTTGTAGTCCAAATGATCCCATACCAGGCTGTATCTGGAATAGTGGTAATTAGTGAAATAAAAAGACTTGTACAAATCATTGAAGTAACTCCACCCCCAACGGTCCAAAGATGAAAATCTTTGTAATATTCTGAACCGTTCATAAACATCACAGCAAAAATGATTAAAACATTTATAGCTCCTACATAAATAAGGAGCTGCGCAGCAGCTATAAAATAAGAGTTTGATAGAATATAGAATAAGGAAATACAAAAAAGAACCAATCCCAACGAAAAAGCCGAATAAATTGGATTCGGAAGTAATACTACCGCCAGACTTCCTAATATAAGACCCGGTCCTAGAAAGACTAAAAGAAAATCATGTATTGGTCCAGGTAAATCCATTTGATTTTATCAAAAAAATCGAAATCTTTCATGTCTTTGTTGACCTGATCAGGGAAAAATAAGTTATCCTCTTTTAAGATAATTCTTAATTGAATTTGATTTAATTTGAATGAATGGGGACGATTTGAATTGATGTAAATACAGGACTACTTTTATTTATTCTCGAAAGCAAACTTTATCCTTATATTATTAAATTATTACATTAGTCGGATAGAAATTTATTTTAAATAAAAATAAAGTCCCGACCCTCACCAACCAACTGTTCATTTGTATTGACCTGGCAAAAACTTAATTCTTTTAATTCCAAAAGCTATTTTAAAATTTGTAAATGTTTTGTGAATCCAGAATTTTATACATTGTATAGTTAAGGTAAATTCGAAGAAATTGTTCGAATTGTGTAATCTTGGATTATTGATACCGGTAACCGACCTAAAGCAATTTGATTATAATTCAATTCATGACGATTATAAGTAGCAAGCTCGTATTCTTCGGCCATTGATAAACAAGTTGTTGGACAATACTCAACACAATTACCACAAAATATACAAATTCCAAAATCAATACTGTAATTAAGTAATCGTTTCTTTCGAATATCAGTTTGCAATTTCCAATCTACAACGGGTAGATCTATAGGGCATACGCGAACACATACTTCACAAGCAATGCATTTATCAAATTCAAAGTGGATTCGGCCTCGGAAACGTTCTGATGTAATCAATTTTTCGTAGGGGTATTGAATAGTTACAGGTAAACGATTCGCGTGTGACAAGGTAATCATGAAACCTTGACCGATGTACCTGGCAGCTCGTATTGTTTGTTGACCAGAGTTCAAGAACCGAGTTAGCATAGGGAACATATCTGAATATCTATAAAGAATTTTACTCGTTTCTTTCTCTTGTTTGAGACAAGTTATGAAGAATAGAATATTCTATTCCTTTACAGTGAAAGGAGTTGGAAGGAAGTTGTTAATAATAGATTACCTAAAGAAATAGGTAAAAGAAATTTCCATCCAAGATTTAATAGTTGGTCCATTCTTAGTCTTGGTAAAGTCCACCTTGTTGCAATAGAAATGAACAAGAACAAATAAGTTTTTGCCAGTGTAATAAAGATACCAATTATTGTTCCAAAAACTTTCCCTCTTTTATTTATGTCAAATAACTCAAGACAAAATAGGTTTGAAATAGAAAGATTCCAACCCCCCAAATAAAGAACTGTTACAAATAACGAAGAAACTAGTAGATTTAGATACGAAGCAACATAAAATAAGCCAAATTTTATACCCGAATATTCGGTTTGATAACCAGCTACTAATTCTTCTTCTGCTTCTGGTAAATCAAAAGGTAATCTCTCACACTCGGCTAGAGAAGAAATTAGAAAAACGATAAACCCTATAGGTTGACGCCACAAATTCCATCCCCAAAAACCATATTTTGATTGTGTTTCAACTATATCAACTGTACTTAAACTGTTAGATAATCATAGTCGACAATAACATCACTGTTACCATCGCTATTACAGAACCGTACATGAGATTTTCACCTCATACGGCTCCTCATAGGTCACAAATCAATCTAAGAACGTTTCAACATTAGTTATCTTGATGTGGTTGTTGATGTGTTTGTAGGATCGACAGAGAATCAAACTCTTATCCTAGGGCCTAGAATTAGACCAATGGTATTCTGTCTGCTAGATAAAAAAAAGTGCTTCTGAATTGATCTTCTATTTTAAGAATTTTCATTTTTCTTTGTTTTTGTTGATTAAAAACTTTATCCTTGAATGAAAAAAATACTTTTTAGAGGAATATCACATAAATATTTCAACCTATCATTTTCGATTACGAAAAAAAATTTAAACATTGCATTACATAACAAGAAAATTTTCCGTTCCTATTCTCCTTTCTCAGAAAAAGAGACATTATCAAAAGTAAAAGATTTCTTCGTTTTGATAGTTATTTACTTAATCGGTGGACAGGAACATACTCTGGGTTGAAATCATGGGGAGTACTTCTTAATCATTTCTACCAACTTCAAGCCCCAAATTCCAATTACTTTTCTATAATCTATAAAGAAATATCCTATTGGATAATTTCTAATTTACAGAATCTCCATTACTAATCCTTTGTGTATTTTGGTCTTCCTAACCATCCACTCATTTTTTTAATCTCTCATTAGGGTAATACATCTGCGGTAATAGTATAGAAAAACCCATACAATTGATCTTTTAAACCCGCTTCAAGCCATGATGATTAATCCGCTATGGGGTAGACTATGGTTACTTTCACTTAATTCTTGTACATAGGAAATGAGATTGAATTCTTTTAACAGCAAATTTGTAAGCCGTTTTATTTCACTCATATAACTATCTGGATTAACCGGATTAATTCATCAATCTAGTGATAAAAAAAAATGGATATTCAAACCATTTAACTTTCTTCTTAAGAAAGAAAAGAAATGGGGGAATTTTTATGTCTCACCGAATCGCACGTAGAGATATTGATAATACACATAGAGTTAATGGTATTTCATAACTAATTGATTGAGCAGCCGCCCTTAATCCACCTAAAAAGGAATATTTATTATTTGATCCATATCCTGACATAAGTAATCCAATGGGAGCAAGACTTGAAACAGCGATCCATAAAAAAACACCAATACTAAGATCAGCTAGAATAAAGCGATAACTAAAAGGAATTATTGAATAACTTAGTAAGATGGATATGACTGCTATGGATGGACCAATACTGAATAAACGAGTATCTCCTCTAGACGGAAGGAGGTTTTCTTTGAAAAGTAGTTTTGTACCATCTGCTAAAGCTTGAAGAATTCCCAAAGGCCCCGCGTATTCGGGTCCAATTCGTTGCTGTATTCCTGCAGATATTTCTCTTTCTAACCAAACAATTACTAGTACACCCAGTGTGATTCCTAATACAAGAATCAAAATGGGGACAAGCATCCATATAATTCCATAAACTTCTGTTAAGGATTCCAATCCGGAAAAAGAATGGATAGCTTCTATTTCTGTTATATTAATTATCATTTCAACGATCAACTTCTCCCATAATGATATCTATACTACCTAGTATCGTCATAATATCAGCCAATTTCATTCTTTTAACTAACTGCGGAAGAATTTGCAAGTTGATAAACCCCGGCGGTCGGATTTTCCATCTCCAAGGAAAAACACCTTGATCTCCGATCAGAAAAATTCCCAATTCTCCTTTTGGTGCTTCGACTCTTACATAAAGTTCTTGCTTGGACAATTCAAAAGTAGGAGAAGGTTTTTTACTAATAAATCGATATTCAAAATCATTCCATTCAAGGTCTTTTATTCTACCAAAGCGCCGGCTTTCTAAATTCTCATAGGGCCCTCCTGGAATTCCTTCCAGGGCTTGTTGGATAATTTTTACGGATTCTGTCATTTCACTGATTCGTACTAAATAACGAGCTAATGAATCCCCTTCTTTTTGCCATTGAATCTCCCAATCAAATTCATCATAACACTCATAACGATCAACTTTACGAAGATCCCATTGTATTCCGGAAGCTCGTAGGATTGGCCCTGATAAACCCCAATTTAGTGCTTCTTCTCCGCCAATAATACCTACGCCTTCAACTCGTTCTAAAAAAATAGGATTTCGCGTAATAAGCTTTTGATATTCAGCAACCCCGGTTAAAAAATAATTGCAAAAATCCAAACATTTATCTATCCAGCCATGAGGTAGATCAGCAGCGACGCCTCCGATACGAAAATAATTATGCATCATGCGCATACCGGTAGCAGCCTCGAATAGGTCATATATTAATTCTCGTTCTCGAAAAATATAGAAAAAGGGGGTCTGTGCCCCAATATCTGCCATAAAAGGACCAAGCCATAACAAATGGGAAGCGATACGACTCAACTCCAGCATAATAGTTCTAATATAGCTAGCCCTTTTAGGTACTTGAATATTGCCTAGCTGTTCAGGTCCATTTACGGTTATTGCTTCTGTAAACATAGTAGCTAAATAATCCCAACGTGTTACATAAGGCAAGTATTGTATAATTGTTCGATTTTCCGCAATTTTCTCCATTCCTCTATGTAAATAACCTAATATAGGTTCACACTTAATAACATCTTCACCGTCGAGACTAATGATAAGTCTAAGAACACCATGCATTGATGGGTGGTGAGGGCCCATATTGACTATCATGAGGTCGTTTCTTGTAATTGGTGTAATCATAAGTTTTTTCCGAGTCAATATTCCATGCATTGCTGAAAGTAAAAAGAAGTTCATCGAAATTTAAATGACTAAGTTCGTCAAATGGTATCATGCTTCAAATTAACGAGTTTTTATTTCTCGAATATCCAACTCATCAATTAATTCTTTATAGCGTCCTCTATTTCTTTTTGACAAATAGATTAATAGTTGTTGACGTTTTCCCAAAATTTTTCGCAAACCTCTCTGAGATGAAAAGTCTTTTTTGTGCAATTCCAGATGTGAAGTAAGTCTCCTTATCTTAGTGGTGAAACTGAATACTTGAAATTCAACAGACCCTCTATTTTCTTCGTTTTCTTTTTGATAAATAATTGAAATGACTGCATTTTTTACCATAAAAAAATTATCCTCTCCCCTTGTACAGATATAGATTTTATTGATCAGTAATAATAATGCCATTAATTTATATGTGGTATATACAATAATTTAATCCAAATAATTCCTAATTTTCTGAATTCAAACTAATCAATCGAATTTGAAATTGGTCCATTTTCGCATCTAAAAGTTAGACCTAAAATTAAGAAGTTTCTGTTGATTCATTTCGAGATCTTTTTGGGATATTATTCATATTGGATACTAGAACGAGATGTGAGACAAGAAAAGCACGTGATCCGTATATTTGTTTACTTTCATACACCCTATATATGGTATATATAAAATAGGGTCTAGGATATATAGAAAAAGTGTATTATTCACAGAATTTAAATTGCGGATACAAGTGTATTCTTAACATATTGAAACGACTGCCATTATTAGTACCAAACCAATAACGATTCATACAAGCTAAATCTTCTAATCGATAATTAGGCCAAAGAAATAGTTTTAATTTCATTAATTTATTTTTCTCTCTATCAAGATGGTTATTGTCATCTGAAACTCGGCTGATGTTTTTTACGTTCTTTTCATTCCAAAATAACGGATTTCTGTCTATATAAATTCGATTATGTGGATTTAAATAAATTAGAATTCTCACTTTTCTACAACGTTTAAACAATAAAATATTTTCCGGAACAAATAAATCAATTTTTTTTTTGTTTTTATTTTCAGTTATTCTTTGATGTGGTGAAATGCTTTCATCAAAATTTTTCCTAGCAACATATCTTTGCTCTTGATATTTTTGATTAAGTTGATGCTTATTCTTATGAAGCAACGAAATACCTATGGTTTGGTACATAATAAATTGTCCATCTTTTTTTCCAGCCGGACGAAGTGGTTCTACAATCAATACTCCCTTCTTCATCAATTCTGAAAGAGTTAAATTTTTTTGAATCAGCATTATATCCAAACAAATTTCTCTCTTTTGAATGGAGGATATAATAATTTTTCTTGGATCTATCAGTCTAAGCAGGAGACAATATAACTTGATATTATTGATCATTTTTTGATTCAAAGTTTCGCCACATCTCAATTGAAAAAGCAAATAACGTTTCAGGAAGAAATTCAGTTCTGCTTCTGTATTGCTTTTGTATTGTTTTTTCTTTTTTCTCTTTTTCATGTCTGAGCTTGCATAATTTTCTTTAATATCTTTTTGTTGTGAGAGGGCGGATCCCCGATCTCCTCGGCTTATGGGTTCTTTTTCTTCTTGATTTCGATGCTTTTTATCCGATGCTATCAACAAAATTCCCTTTTCCTTTTCATTAATCTTTTTATTTTCACTACTAGGTAAATTTAAAAGAAGTAATTTGCTTGGTATAAACCAAGGTTTCCTTTTATATATCTTATAAAGTAACACAAATTCTGGGAAGAGCCAAAATTCCAGATTTGGTATGGGGCGCTTTAACATTTTTTCATTCATTCCCATCCAATCAAAAAACCCCTTGGGGGGGGTTTGTGAATTGGTTTCTGGAATCCTAAGATAAAAACTATCTTTTTTAGAAATTATTTGAGAGTTGGTAGTACGAATTTGAGCATTTTTATTCCTATTGGTATTAATTATCATCCAGGCCTCAATATCGACTTTTTGTCTAAGATAAAAATTGAACCCCTTCCAATCAAAATATTTTCTATCAATGGGTTTTTCCATATGTGGAATATCAACTTGCCTTAGATCATTTTGAATAGGGATGTTCTTCAGTATATCAAAAAGATCCTTTTTAGGCTTGTTATAAGTATAAGAAATTACTTGGTTCTTATTTCCTTGAAAAAGAGATCTAAAAAAAAAGCCTTCCTTTTTCTTTTCAGAATTAATAAATTTATATGATAAAAGATTATATCTATAGTATTTTCGAAAATTATATTTTTCATTATATAATAAATATACTTCATATTTTTTTTTGGAATCGCTTAATCGGTCTTTTTCATATAAATGTCGTTTGCTAAAATTTTTCTTTTTAGCTATACAATGCTGACGGACTCTATTTCGACGTTTTTCTGGTATTAATCTAGACCATCTGATCTGAGATGAATGGTATAGATAATGCCCCTTTAACCAGTTTTTCCATTGATTTGTTTCGTAGCCCGGAAGTTTTTTATTTGCTAATTTCGAATGAACCATTCCTTGTCTTTCAAAAGAATCCTTTATTTTAAGAAAGGGGGGGATTTTTTTATATTGAACAACAGATCTTACCAAGTTGCTTATTTTGATTTGTGATAATTTGTAAAATACATATGCTTGTGATACGCGAGATAAGTTATAAAAAAAATGTGAATTTTCTTTAATATTAATATTACTAAGTGGATTTTTTATAGTCGAAATAAACGTAATTGGAGTTTTCTTTTTTTTATTAATTCTTTCCTGTTTTCTTTCATTATTGTAAATCCACTTATCACTAATTTGTTTTGTTAATTTAAGAAAAAGTTTTGTATTTATTCTGGGAATATTAATGATAGATAAAAATATCTTTGTGTAGATTTTTTCAATGAAAAATTTAAAAAAGGGGGGTAATTTACAGATTAATCGAGCATTTACTCTTTTTAAAATTTTCCATTTTTTGAATTTTTTAGCATTATAACTTGTTTTATTAGGACTAAATTTATTTATTCTTGGAGTTACTTTTTTTTTCTCTTTTGATATTCTTTCTATTTGATTTCGAATTGTACTTGTTCTATCAGTGATATCCTTCGTTTTTTTTTCTGTCAATGGAGAATTTGTCCAATTCGGAGATGCAATTTTACTAAATGATTCGTGAATCATTTGATTATTTATTATGGAATCTTTTTCTTCTTTAATTTCGCTCGATTTATATATTTCTACTTTTCTTAATCTAAATAATAGAATTGGATTGACTTTTGAAAGTTCTTTTATTATTTTTTTTATAAAACTAACACCCTCGATAACCCATTTTTTTTTTTCTTTTAAAATCGTTAGAACTCGCAAATATTTCTTTTTCCATTTTGCAATTTTTTTTTTGAAGTCCTTTAAAATGGGTTTAAAAAGGGAAGGACCCTTTCGGGGCAGACCAAAAGGAAGTTCCGTTTCCATTCCCCAAATTGTTAAAAAACAAAAATCATTTTTTACTTTTTTCTTTTTCATTAAATCTTTCTGAGAGGATCGTAGTTTTGATTTTCGCCAAGGTTTGAGATAGAACGGAAACAAGATTTTTATCTGAATACCGTCCGTCAACCAATTTTTTGGAAATTCTGTTTCGGATAATGGAACACCGTTATAGGTACATTTAAGATGTACCTCTCTATTCCATTCGTGGCAATCC